TAAAAAATAAATACTGATTAGTTCTGATTCCATTTTTATTTTGTCATTAGGAAAACACAATTTGAAATTCAAATCCCAGAATCGTTCATGAATTAGAAGTAAGGAGTCAATAGTCAATGGTTGAATTTTATCGTCTGAAAAATATACATTTGATTTCTCAATAGAAAAACGAGAGAATGTTTTCAGCATTGTGTATTTTCAGATACTATACAATCAGGGATGGATCAAATCCAATCAAAAAGGGTATTTCTTTTATTTTAGGAAATAAAAGGATTAAGTAAAACAGAAGTAAAAATGCAAGTACAATAAAAATTAAGTAATCCTGGAAAAATTGTATCTATTTTGTATCATTTTGGCGGCATGGCCGAGTGGTAAGGCGGGGGACTGCAAATCCTTTTTCCCCAGTTCAAATCCGGGTGTCGCCTGAATCACCAAAAAATTCGAAATCATAACATAATCGATTTATTGGATTGGTTTCTCAATAGTGTTCGGTAGAACCCCTTTTTGACTCTGCGACATTAATTCCACTATTATTAGTGAGGAATAATTCCTTCGTATTTATAGAGATTAGGAGACATAATGCACATGGATATAGTAAGTCTCGCTTGGGCTGCTTTAATGGTAGTCTTTACATTTTCCCTTTCACTCGTAGTGTGGGGGAGAAGTGGGCTTTAGAAGTACTACTAATTGAGTTCAGGAATCAAAACCGCTTGTTTTATAGATCGTTCTGCAACGCATTTTGAACTTTTTAAAATCAAAACTCTGAATTTGGAATCCCATTGGATTCCAATGGAGTAATCTATGATAGGAATCATACTCTTTCAATCCAAGAGATATTTCATTGATTCCCGTCTTTGTACTTCGAAAAGAAAGGGATTCAGATGATTGGAAATTTAATTTATTCCAATCTAAAATTATTCCGAAATTTTCTATTTGAATCAAGGGGAATGGGCTCTTACTATCTTTATAGACGGATACTAAGCTAGGACCTTTTTCTTTTTTATTTATTTATTTCCCTCTTGACTCTTCAAAAAAGAAGTCGTTTTGTTAAGCGTATACGCACTTTACTATAAAAATGATATAGAGATAGTGATTGTTTAAGGAGAGACTAGACTGGGCAATAATAAGATCTTGCCTCGGGCGAGTTACATATTGGGCATTTGTTTCTATTCTAATTAAAAAAGGGTAGTTTATGCTTTATCGACTTATTTCATATGGCGTTAAAAATGGGCGGGGTTTCCCCTTGCTTATTAGTAAAAGGAAAGGAATTAGAATCCTAAAATAAGAATTATTTCAGATTGATCGGAACAAATAACAAATAGATGTAGCAAATTTGGTCTTATGTCAATTCCATACAATATATTGATATGGAATATATAGGAAGATAATATTGTAGATTGATATATAGAAACTTAAGCGTTTATCTGTATTCTAGATTACAACTTTATAGACTAAGAGATAGATAGTATGGTAAAAAAATTTTTTTCTACCATACTATCTATCTCTTAGAAAATTTCCGATTATAATTATCGTGCGCTCATTTCATTTAAGTTAAGACGTGGAATTGAATCCCTTTCATTTGATTTCGTAAATTTTTGATAAGAACTTGGAAGGAAAGTTTGATTCAAATTAATTTGAAAATTCAATTGAATTAATCATTTTGACTGACTGTTTTTACGTAAATGATAAGTAGAAAAGCGGTAGGAACTAGAATGAATAGTGCAGTAGCAATAAATGCAAGAATATTGACTTCCATAATCTCATCGGTTTTTTACTTCGCAATAACTCGGGATTTAATCCCCTAGAGATGATAAATCTTTCGTCTATCGTCTGTAAATTCAATGAATGAATTACTTCTCGATGATCTTGAACCGGATTACTATCATGAATAACAATATCTGATCTATCAAATCAACCCGTCGTCAAGACTTGAATAGTATAACATAGGAAGTTCTTTTATCCATACCGAATCAAAATTTGGATTCCTAACTTAATTACTCCAAAATGATATTTATCATCCGTTTCTTTGTTTTTTCTATAACCTATCTTGCGTCTTCCTTGGACAGTCTTCTGATGAAGGATCGTCAGATTGCCTTTCCACTTCAATTAATTACATAGTTCCAAACCTAACAAACAATAAAAGCGAGATGGAAAAATAGGAAAGAAAAAAGAAATCAAGACTCCTTCTTGCTTTGGGAATGAAAGTCTATCCCTCGACACTCTTTACTAGTTCATAGAAGGGGAAATGTTATTTTTGTATTTATTGGATCCGTCGGGACTGGCGGGGCTCGAACCCGCAGCTTCCGCCTTGACAGGGCGGTGCTCTAACCGATTGAACTACAATCCCAGGGAAATAAGGGATCTGGCAGAAATTTTGATTCTTTTTTATCTTCGTATGGGGTCTTTCTAAAGGACAAGGGATTTTATACTATCTCATGGTAGATTGATGCGGTTTATTGGGCCGAGCTGGATTTGAACCAGCGTAGACATATTGCCAACG